TAATTTTTCTAATTTATAGGCTCGTTCGAGCCCTTCCTTTATCTATAAAATATCTAAAAGAAAGTCCTGATTTCTATATCTCTGTAGAATAGAAGAATATAGAATAGAAGAATATAGAATAGAAGAATATAGAATAGAAGAATAGAGAATAGAAGAATAGAGAAAGAAGAGAAAGGAAGACTCCTTACATTATGTGTAATGTAGTAATTCTCTTTTTCAATTGGGAGAGGAGAGATGGCTGAGTGGACTAAAGCGTCGGATTGCTAATCCGTTGTACGAGTTATTCGTACCGAGGGTTCGAATCCCTCTCTTTCCCTTTCCGTTGATGACTTGATTTTTTTATTTTCATTTTCCAATTTTCTTAGGATTTTATCTATTCCACACGTTTAACTAAGATTTGAAAAATGGAAAATGAACCAAGGAAAAACCCTTTGGATTTTATTCTTCACGTTGTCCAGGATTACGTCCTGGATCATTAGATAGGAATCCAAAGATGAAGAGAGAAACAAAAAATATCACTATGGTATAAACGAAGAGTTTCAGAGTAAGCATTAGACAATCCCCAAGATAAAATGATTAAAAAAAAAATAAATAAAGAGAATAGATCTTCCACTTTTCTACCACATATCCCATTTTTACACCAAAAAATGAGGTTTTTCTAGAAATAGAAAGAAATTGTCAGAAATTCAGTTTGGAGTAAGAGTTTTTCATTAACAAAAACTTCTTTCATATCCAAATTCGATATTGTGGGAGACCCTAATATACTAGGGTTTAGGGCCTTTCACTGGAAAAAGGGTCAAAAGGGGGAGGAAATGGGGCTAAGCCGGATTTAGGGCGACTATCCAAGAATTTCAATGTGTGACTCGAGGGTTCAGACTCTAAAACTTATCTGATTTTATCAATTGTTAGAATTCTGTTAGAATTCTTTCTCGAAGAAATCATGAATTTTCTAGGATATTTATTAAGGATCTCATCGAAAACTTACAGCAGCCTGCCAAACAAAGGCTAAGAGAAAAAAAAACACAGGTATGACTGGCATAACATCTACGATTGGATTCAAAAAGGCATAGGCTTCGGGCAATTTGCCGAAGAAAAAACTACTCAAATAAAGGGCATAATTAAGACAAATAGAGATCAAACTAAAGATATTAAGCATAACAGACATTTTGTTCTTGGAGATAATTGCATTTTGATTGAATTCATAAGGAAAAAGAAAGTAAGTAAGGTATACAAAAAATCCTTCTTTCTTTTTTTTGAACCCACCCAATCAAAAATCCTCCAATTCTCAAAAGAGAATAGAAGAAATCATATTCTTTCATACAATATCTTAATTGAATTATATGTAATGATCAATAAATTGAGTTGAATTCTATATCTATATGGATCAAAATCCTAGGAATTCTATAGATATTTGGGCTGGAGTTGACAAACAAGCAATCCCCATATTATACTTTCTTAGTGTAGATTAGAAATGGAAATGGGGCGTGGCCGAGTGGTAAGGCACCGGGTTTTGATCCCGTTCTTCGAAGGTTCGAAACCTTCCGTCCCATATTTTTTTTTGAATAAAGATTGTTTTCTTAAACAACGTTCTCTAATGTTAGAGAGAATGGGATCCTTTTTTATCTTATATGAATCATATCTTTTTCATAAACTGAACGGAATTGAGTTTAAATGACACGCAGCTGGACCTGAATCTTTTTTTTCTCAGGTAAGATGAGAACATGGAGTTTGAATTCAAAAAGGTTAGGTGGGCTTTTCATCATATGTTCATTCCCTTTGATATTTAGGGAAGTTAGTTACTTAGAAAAACTTTCCATCCCATAACTTTATTTTTTTTTGAATTTTCAATGATGGACGTATTTTGAATCGAGATGCAAAAGAATCTATATTCCCTATTTCTTATTTTTTATCCCGTAAATGTAGAAGTCTAATTAGTAATTATATTTTTCTCGGGATCTCGGAATTCGAAATAAGAGCGAGTTCTTGGTACTAATTAAATTCAATCCCAATCAATAGGACTAAGTCTCTTAGTAGGTTAGACTAAAGCTTGACTAAATTTGGACTTCTTCTTTGTCTTTGTAACTAGACAAGTAATTTCCCATCCCGGATCAGGATGCCTTTTTTTATTTATGCTCTATCATTCCCATAAAAAGAATAGTAAAGAATAGGGGAGTGGATAGGAGCTAATCAGTATTAATTTAAATATCTCTGTCTCTCCAAATCTCATTCCAAAATGATCAAATAACATATAAATAACATGGATATGTTATTTATATATGTATATGTTATATATGTTATGGAATCGATATATATATTTTCTTTTAATCTCATTTTCTTATTTTTTTTAGGTATTTTATTTTTTTGTTTGGCTATAATGAAGAGTTGTAAATCTATGTAATGATTGGATTGAGGCAGGAGTGATTTATCCTATCCCTTTATTCACTTTATGACTTTATAACAAGATTGATTATTGAAATCTTACTCAACTCATGTTAAACAAAATCCATACAAAATACATATAAAATGAGGAAATGTTTAGCTTATATGTATCCTTCTATTTCCATGACAATAGTCTTTCGGTTTTTGTGAAAAAGGTTTGGGATCCCTTAAATTAGTTAAACTTCAATTAGTTAAATTAAGTATTTATAGAATATCTATAACAGTGACAATTGTTCAGTCTATCTGATGAATACACAAACCCTTACCTATTTTTTCGGTTTTGATTTTCGCAATCAGATGAAAAGAATAAAGATTCAAATCTTCCCTTACATCCGTTTTTTGTCCATCTCATGAAAAAAAATGGGATTTCTTTCTTCTTTTATCTAATCTATTTATCTATTTGAAATCAGGAATGGGTTAATTCAAAAAAAAAGACTTATCTTCCCTAAGATGATTAAATGCGATTCTTACTATTTTTCTTCAAATCAAATAATGATGTCTAAATAGGAACCTTTTTCCATTCTAAATAGTTTTAATAAATATTTCGAATGATTCCTTGTAAGTTGAATCTTTGGTACTCAAAAAGTAGGAAATAGGTCAATCTATCCTATTGAGTCACTTGAAGTTGCAGACTCAAAAAGAACTTATTTCTTCGTTTATCTAGTTCTTTAACATATATATGTTAAAGATAGTGTCTTGCTAAGACTTCTTCAGAAAAATCTTTACACATATCCACATATCCTATAGAATCCACATAATCCACAGATCCTATATAGAAATAGATATAGAAGAAAAAGTATAGAGTACGATGTCTATGTACAACTGAACCAATGACTATTCATGATTCAATGATTGAATTAATTTTATACCGGTTCCAGATAAGAGGACTACTATGATAAAACTCCGTTTAAAACGATGTGGTAGAAAGCAACGTGCGACTTGGTGGATGGATCAATTGTGGGTTATTATAGCCGCATTCATATTTTATATAATTATATGAAGTTTACGTCTCTTTATACATACCGATTTTCTGTTTCAGGTTCTTATAATTAGATATAAGATTGACGGCCCTCTTTCCTCGACATCGCTTGCTCTGTTTTTCGCGAACCCTTTCCTTTTGTTTCCTAGTCTTGGGTTGTAAATAGTCCACGATGGAGCTCGAGTAGAAAGGATTAGTTCATTTCTCGGGGGCAAGGATCTAGGGTTAATGCCAATCAATAAATTGGAACAACTTCGTAAATATATCTTCGATATAGAAATGGAAAGGATCCAAAGTGTATCACGCGGAAATCAACTGACCATAGGATTCTTTGATAGAAAGAAATCACAAAAAGGGTATGTTGCTGCCATTTTGAAAGGATTAAGAAGCGCACCGAAGTAATGTCTAAACCCAATGATTTAAAACAAAGAAAAGGGATCCCAGAACAAGAAAACACCATTTTAATTGTCTCGATAGTCTCAATAACTGGATCAGACTGAAGAATCAAAATCGAATTTTAAACGAGACAAACAAAAGGGGGTAAAGACTACTCAATAAATGAAATTGATTAAAGGTTTTTTCCTTTAAGCTATTTGAAAGTTATCCAACTTGAGTTATGAGTACGAATGGTTTCTTTTTGATTTTCAAGAAGGAAGAAGAATAAAAAGACTAAAATCATAGTCTAATTTATTTTCTAGGCGCATTTGTCATTTATTAGAATTCCATACATAGACAAAACTTCGAATCAAATCATTTTTTCTCGAGCCGTATGAGGAGAAAACTTCCTATACGTTTCTAGGGGAGGTTTTGTTCATCTACATCTATCCCAATGAGCCGTCTATCAAATCGTTGCAATTGATGTTCGATCCCGAAGAGAAGGAAAAGCTCTTCGAAAGGTGGGTTTTTATGATCCAATAAAGAATCAAACTTATTTAAACGTTCCTGCCATTCTATATTTCCTTGAAAAAGGTGCTCAACCTACAGGAACTGTTCAGGATATTTTAAAGAAGGCGGAAGTTTTTAAGGAACTTCGACCTAATCAAACGAAATTCAATTAAAGAAATAACAAGGGGAGTAGTGATTTGTATATAACTTTGTATAATTTTTCTCTACTCTTTTTCCCCCTTCATCCTGATCCTGCTTTATTCCTATCTATTTCTCATTGCTTTTGTCGAATTCCATGGTCAATAAAAGCAAAACCTTAGTTTATTGATCATATGAATCTGAAATTCGGACATTTCATTTCTTTCAATTATGCGGTTTTCCTTGGAATTTGACTAACCAAGAAGGAATCCAGTTTGCTTATTCCACTTAGATTGATGGAATAGATTAATAATCCGATATTTTTTTTTCCATTGTATTCTTTTCTCAACTTTTATATTGACAACAGTGTATCGAACAAATAGAATTATATTGACAACAGTGTATCGAACAAATAGAATTATATTGACAACAGTGTATCGAACAAATAGAATTCAGTGAAGGATCTATTTATTTCCGACCCATAGGTTTGTTGGTTTGTTTTTTTACTTTACCTCATTCAAATGAGGCTTTCTTTGATATTGATCCAAGGGTTTTTTGA